AAACGAGTCATGAAAGGTATAACAAACATACCCTGTCTCCACATTGGATCAAGAACAGGGTCAGAAGGATCAAAAACTGCTAATTCATACAGAGCCATCGAACCTGCCCAACCAGCAACCAGAGCTGTATGCATTATATGAACGGAAAGCAACCGACCGGGATCATTCAATACAACGGTATGAACACGATACCAAGGTAAACCCATGGAAAATACCTCTTTATCAAAGATAAATAGACACTACGTAACTTTATTGCATTGGAAAAGCTATACTATGACTATCCTATGGACCCTGAAATAATTCACTGAACAAGGGTTACTATTTGTTCTATTCTATTGGTAATAATGAAACAATTCTGTTCGTAGGAACAAAGAGAAGCAGATTTATTCTATACCCGATAAGTACCAATACGCAATGGGGGGTTGCTACCATTTTCTATCAGTAAATGTGTCCTTCCTTATTCCTCATTAGAAGGCCCTATTCGTCCAAATTTTTCTTTATTTCTTCTTTTGTCTTTCTTTATGAATTTTTCTAATCTATGGATAAAATAAATACGATAAAACCAATATTATAAAGACAATAAAATAATGTTGTTACGTTTCCACATCAAAGTGAAATATAGTACTTAGTTCTTTTTTCTTTCAATTAATGCCTATTGGTGTTCCAAAAGTACCTTTCCGAAGTCCTGGAGAGGAAGATGCATCTTGGGTTGACGTATAGTGCGACTTGTCAGATATATTGGGTCATATGGGATTTCCCCGTTCTCTCCCCCGATCGAGATATCCTCTGTTTCGCCCAAGAAAGATAAATTGAATCATCCAAAATTTGGAGCGTGAAGCGCAATTAGATCCATTGTTTGGGGGGATTAACATTACTATTATCAATTAGAATAATTTATGGTTGGCTTGGTTGGACTAAAAAATGAAGTATCCAGGCTCCGTTTAGAAAAAACCCAATTGGTAATATATCTATGATTACTACTTGTATCATAAATAATTCCTGTTTGGTATTTGTAAAGAGATCCTATTTGTCAAGCGAGGGAATCTCAAACTAAATACTTGGTGAAAGGTATGAAATGAATTGAAAAAAAAAGAAAGTCATAACAAAAAGAAATGGTAATGGGAAGATTTGTCCTATATGTGCAAATCAAAATCGGGCGGATCTTTACCCGGAGTAGAGCATAAACCTAAAAAGATGAAAGAGACCCATTCAGGAACAAGAAAATACCATCGTGATTTGGATTGAATCTCGATGAAACAATACATCAATGAGAAGTTAATCGATAAGTTGAGTGACTTTTTTTTTCTATTATAAGGAAGAAAGAAGTTAAAATTCGTCTTTATTGAAAAATCGAAGAAAAAGTCCTTTCATTAGAAGTCAGAAAAAACCTGTTATGAAAAAAGAATAGGAACAAAGAAAGAGGACTTGAATCTATACATTGATTCTTTTTTTTTCGCAATTTTTTTTGAACCGTATGCGTCAAAAGGTGCATGTACGGTTCCTAAGGGATACAATTTTACCCTAATCAACCGACTTTATCGAGAAAGATTACTTTTTTTAAGCCAAGAAGTTGATAGCGAGATCTCGAATCAACTTATTGGTCTTATGGTATATCTCAGTATCGAGGATGATACCAAAGATCTGTATTTGTTTATAAACTCTCCTGGCGGATGGGTAATACCTGGAGTAGCTATTTACGATACTATGCAATTTGTGCGACCAGATGTCCATACAATATGCATGGGATTAGCCGCGTCAATGGGATCTTTTATCTTGGTTGGAGGAGAAATTACCAAACGTCTAGCATTCCCTCACGCTTGGCGCCAATGAGGTTTTTTTTATTTGAGAGAAAAAAGAAGACTATGCCTTCGCCATATGAATATTAAGTAATAATAGCATGGCACTTCGAATTTGATATGCAAAATTTTTGTATTGTTTTTTTTTTTCAAAAGATTCGATTATGTATCGAGAGAGTAGTATGAGATAAAAGGTTTTCCGATTTTTCTTATCTATCGGGAGTCCAGTTCAGCGTCACAAACTTTTTTGTTTTCACACCGAAGGGCTCTTAACAATATTTATGTTATAAAAAAAAAAGAGGGCGAAAAAAAACAAGATTTTTCCTTATTTGATTGGATCAAAAAGAAACTTTGGGATTGCTGAATCAAAGACAAAAAAAAAGAATCAATTTCAAAATAGAAAGCAACGGAGCCATCATAGTATTTTTTAACTCCTCTGAAAGGAAGGGTGGCAATTTGATCATTTATCCATCTGGGTCTGATAGATTCTATTTTTCTCTTTCTTCAATGGAAGGTAAGGGTCAATTTTATTGTAGAGCCGTATGCAATGCACAAAAGATAATGCCCGTACGGTTGTTCAATTCTATCTTTTTTTCCTATTATTCTTTATCTTTCTTTCTTTTCTCTTCGTTTCATCATGCAAGATAGAGAACTGTTATATCATCAGGGTAATGATCCATCAACCTGCTAGTTCTTTTTATGAG